AGAACATATCTCATTTAGCTCTTTCATGCCTACCATAACTAGTTATTTTGGTTTTCTACTGGCTGCTTTAACTATAACCTCAGCTCTATTGATTGGTCTGAGCAAGATACGACTTATTTGAAATTCATTGAATGAATGAACAATTAATTCAAATAAACAAACTTTTTCTGTAGGGTTTTCAGGTATTCTCTAGTTTCATCCTTCATCCATTTTCAACTCTTGGCTTAGTATTGAGATTCATGGGCTGATTGGAATTACTATTTATTAATATTTAGGGATAGCTATTACTTTGATTTTCTCCCCCTTCAAACAAATTGAAATGATTGAAGTTTTTCTATTTGGAATTGTATTAGGTTTAATTCCTATTACTTTGGCCGGATTATTCGTAACTGCATATTTACAATACAGACGCGGCGATCAGTTAGACCTTTGATTGAGTAACATCTCTTTCTTTAATTGACCTCCTCCTTAATCTGCAGGAGGTCAATTTCAATTTGAGTTAGTAATGTTATTTTACTGTAATTCGACATTACAATGATAAGAACATGATATAATCACGCTCTGTAGGATTTGAACCTACGGCATCGGGTTTTGGAGACCCGCGTTCTACCGAACTGAACTAAGAGCGCTTTCCTATGACATGGCAGGAGATAGAACTAAACTAGAAAGAAAAGGATTTTTTCCTACCCCACCCCCGCCCCAACCCAATCTATTAGTTAGCATGCATCACAGTATTCTAAAATACTAGAATATGTCCAACTTGAGTCGACCTCGATGGATTTCCCGTTACTACCTATAAGAGAAGTAATATGGTAGGGATGACAGGATTTGAACCTGTGACATTTTGTACCCAAAACAAACGCGCTACCAAGCTGCGCTACATCCCTTTCCATCAGTTGTACTATGTCATTGTACAGAATCCCTGTCTTGTTTTCCAATATTATGATTTCCCCTATCCTATAGAGGATACTATTTCTCTTGCCATTTCTTTTTTTTGGTTTCTTATAGTTATAATAATAATAATAAACATATAAACATACGTATAAACATATATAAAGAAAGAATCTTTTTGGGAATGCTAGAGAAGAAGGTATTACCTTTTGTAATTCTGTTTTAGGAACGGGTGGATCTCGTTTACCGGATTATTCTACCTAACTTTTTTAGGTAGGAGATTCTGTGTACAAATACAAGTGACCTTTAACTATATCTAACTATAGAAATAGTTATTCTATATAGTTAGATGCGTCCATCTGATAATATATCATATGCATTATAATAATAATAAAAATGAAAAAGGAGGCTTTGCAATGCGAGATATAAAAACATATCTCTCCGTGGCACCCGTGTTAGCTACTTTATGGTTCGGTTCTTTAGCGGGTCTATTGATAGAGATCAATCGTTTATTCCCGGATGCGTTGGTATTCCCCTTTTTTTCATTCTAGTTTTTGGGATAGAAGGGGGTGAAGAAGATTATAGATACTAAAAATTCTTTGTTACTAATTTCCTTCTTTTTTTTTTCATTTGGTTGAGATAAGAAGGAAAGAAAAAAGTGGATTGAACCCCAGCGAAGCTCGAGCTCAGGATAGAATTAATCGGGGGAGAGCAAAGAAAAATGTGGTTTTAGGGCACAGGATGTTTGAGACCACACAAGATAGTAAATGAAATACTGAGATTAAAAAATAGTTGATAGTTAGAAAAAATTGTATTACTTAGTATTACTCCATTGATGGAAATCAAATCTTTTCCAATTCGATTTTATGTTAGAAACTTCGATTTCTTTTTTGCCCCTTTTTTTTGATTCAGGTAAAAAATGGAAGAGTTGAGTAAATCAAAAATGTAAAGGAGGTTCATGGCCAAGGGTAAAGATGCTAGAGTAATAGTTCTTTTGGAATGTACCAGCTGTACCCGAAATGGTTTCAATAAACAAAAAAAACCATCGGGCGTTTCAAGATATATTACTCAAAGGAATCGACACAATACACCCGGTCGATTAGAATTGAGAAAATTTTGCCCATATTGTCACAAGCATACGATTCACGGAGAGATAAAGAAATAGAGTGAGTAGAGCATCTGTGTTGTGTCCCCTTTTGAAGTTAAGCAAGGAAAAGGAAAGAAATAACATATTATATATATATATATAAATAAATCAAATCCTATTTCCGTTGGATCCGAAAAATAAATAAATAAATGAAGAAATCAAATAAAATAGGATTTTAGAGATAAGGAATGAACTATGGATAAAACCAAGCGACCCCTTCGTAAATCCAAACGATCTTTTCGTAGGCGTTTGCCCCCACCAATTGGATCGGGGGATCGAATTGATTATAGAAACATGAGTTTAATTAGTCGATTTATTAGTGAACAGGGAAAAATATTATCTAGAAGAGTGAACAGATTGACCTTGAAACAACAACGATTAGTTACTATTGCCATAAAACAAGCTCGTATTTTATCTTCGTTACCTTTTCTTAATAATGAAAAACAGTTTGAGAGACCTGAGTCAATCCCTAAAACTGCCGGCCCTAGTATCAGAAATAAATAGGCCTACTCCTGAAGAAAAAAACTTTAATTGGAACTCAAACTTCGATTGAAGTTCTTTTGGAAAAGCCGAGAGATTTTATTGTCACGTCGTAATAGAAAAAAAGAATCGGTTAAGAATAAATCTTTTTTTTTTAACGTGTTGGTTCATTCTTTCTCTTAGCATATGAATTTATACTGTACCTCCCCGGAGTTCATTCTCCGGGGAATTCCGTTTAAATCATTTCGTGAAATTCTTCACATTCTCCCGATTTGATGATCTCATTAGAAATCATGTAAAAACAATTCCTATTTGATATAGCTATTTGCGCAAGTATTTTACGATTTAGAAGCAATTGTCTCTTGTACAAATCGTGTATTAATCGACTATAACTATAGGATACCCCGCCCCCCCGGATTATAGCATTTATTCGAGTGATCCACAAACGACGAAAATCTCTCTTTTTCCGGCCTCTATCCCGATGAGCAGAAACCAAAGCTCTCATTTTCTGTTGAGTAATAGTTCGAGTAAGTCTTGAATGAGCCCCTCGAAAAGTTGATGCAAATAAACGAATTTTTGTTCGGCGCCTGCGAGCTATATATCCTCGTCTAACTCTGGTCATTGAATCAAATAAAACTTTGATGAATAACTAATTGATTTTTTTCTTTCAGTCATTCTTACCCTTCCCTAGTTTAATAATTAATAACAAAACGGATTATTCCGATGTATAAAATATAAATTCCAACGGCTTTTGCTACTATGACCTTCCCAACCACTATTTTCTATTTCTTTCAGGCATTTCACCTCCAAACAAGAAATTGGACCAATATAAATAGAATATTGTATTGGACATAAAAAAAAATAGTAAAGTAAATAAGTAATGGTAGTAAATTACTAAAAAAAAATAGCGGTTTCCATCGTTTCTATGGTCACTTCTTAAACGGTGAGGCCCTCTCTATACACCGGAGCCCCTTCCTCATTTAATCAAAGTTATTGGGAACTTGTACAGTTCACACAAACCTTTTGGCTCTACCCATGAATTATCGAGTAATAGGTCTTTTCACAATGAAGATCTATCCATACAGTAACGGCATTTAATTAGGAAGGTTGGCTAGGTAGCTGGCCCTCTTAGTCCGTTCTTGCAAGAGTTGGAACAAAATCTTCCCGCTCTTAAATACTATTTTCCCGCTTAATGGATAACCATTGCTACCAGTGGGGAATTGCTTTTCAACTCCAATTGAATTGATTGGATTTGCACCAATGGAAGCCATAAATTCCCTAAAATATAGGATAGGGTTCCGGGCTCATCGATTCTACCCTATTCATTGCTACCGATCATTGATACTGGGAAAATCATATTGTTTTCTTCAGCTCATGATCTAAACGAGTCGCACATACACCCTAGTACATGTTCCTCGGCGCTGAGGACACCCCCGAAGAGCAGGGGATTTCGTGACATTTCGGATTGGCTGTCTTGTGTTTCTAATAAGTTGTTTAATGGTTGGCATCTTGAATTCTGAATCGTATACCGAATGGGCTGGTTTAGATCCATCCTAACCGGATGATTATGAATTATTTCATACTTCAAGTAATTTGACTGGGGTAAGAAAAAGGAAAAAATACGAAATTACAGATTATTTGAATTATGGCTCGAAACAGGATTGCAGGTTTATGTGAAATTCCCGCTATTTTCGACGGCTACAAGATCAACAATGCCATGAGCTTGGGCTTCTGTTGCTGACATAAAGACATCCCTTTCCAGGTCTTCAGATACAACCCATAAGGGGTTGCCCGTTCTTTGTACATAAACCCTTGTGAGGGTTTCGCGGAGTTTCAGTAATTCTTCCGCTTCCAGGATAAATTCTCCTGTAGGTGCCTCATAAAAAGAACTAGCAGGTTGGTGGATCATAACCCTGATGATATAAGATAATAAAAGGTTCTTCTGCTTCGCACGGTCCCGCGAAGGGAAGGAAAAATAGAACAAGAAGAAAAAAGAAAGATAGAATTGAACAACCGTACAGGCATGTTTTGCGCATTGCATACGGCTCTTTTATGGAATTTTGTTTTCCCTCCCCTCTTTAAGAGAGAGAAAAATAGGATCTATCAGATCCAGTAAGCCATTTACCATCCTTTTTTAGGAGGAATCCAAAAATACTATGATGGTTCCGTTGCTTTAGATATTTTATCTTATTATCTATCTCGTTTGCAATTCAGCAATCCCAAAGTGTTTTCTTGATCCGAAAAACGAAGGAAAAATGAAAATGATCTTTTTTTTGTATTCTTTCATAATATAAATATTGGAAAGAGACTTCGAGTGTAGAAGCAAAAGGGTTTGTGACGCTGAAACGGATCCCCCATCCATAAGATCAAATCCGGAATAACCTTTGTTTCATACTACTACCTCGATACATAATCACATGTTGTGAAAAACAAACAAAATTGTTTGCTCATATCAAATCCCAAATGCCATGCTATTATTACTTAATATTCATATTTTATATGGCGAAGGCATAGTCTTCTTCTTTTTTTTCTTAAAAAAACTCATTGGCGCCAAGCGTGAGGGAATGCTAGACGTTTGGTAATTTCCCCTCCGACCAGGATGAAAGATCCCATTGAAGCTGCTAATCCCATGCATATTGTATGTACATCTGGTGACACAAATTGCATAGTATCATAAATAGCTATTCCCGGGATTACCCATCCGCCGGGAGAGTTTATAAACAAATAAAGATCCCTAGTACCATCCTCTATACTGAGATATACCATCAAACCAACAATTTGATTCGAGATCTCGCTATCAACTTCTTGGCCTAAAAAAAGTAATCTTTCTCGATGAAGTCGGTTGATTAGGACAAAATTTGATCCCTTAGGAACCGTACGCGCATCTTTAGATGCATACGGTTCAAAAAAAAATAATTGTGTGAAAGAAAGAATCAATGTGTCGACCCCAGCCCCCCTTTTCGTAGCAAGCTTTTACTAAGGAAAGGAACCAAGCTAAAGAGGGCTTTTCCCCGATTTTTAAAGAAAGATGAATAAGTTTCCAATTACTTCTTTTTAATCTATAAAAAAAAGAATTCATTGAACTTATCGAATTAACCTCTCATTGATGTATTGTCACATTGAGATTCAAATCACAATGTTATTTTCTTGTTCCTGAATGGGTCCCCTCAATTCTTTTTTTAGGTTTATTTTCTACTCCGGGTAAAGATCCGCCCGAATTGGATTCGCACATATAGGACAAATGCTGCCTATACCACTTCTTTTTGGTACCATTTTTTTTTTTCAATTTCTTTTCATCATTTCTCATGTTTTCTTTTTCAAAATATGCAATGTATTTATCATATTACTTGATTGATTGGGAAGTTTGAGGTCGCTTCTATGATTAAGATTAAATAAGAATAAGAATCTTTTATGATACTAGTAGTAAATGTGTAGGATTACTAATTTGAAATTTTCTGAACGGAGCCTGTATACTTTATACTTTCATTTTTGAATTTAAAAATTTATATTTCTTTTTTTTTTCTTGTTAATCTAACCATAAATCTTATTAATTGATAATAATCCCCAAAATCAACAAACAAATAAATTGATCTAATTACACTTCACGCTCCGAATTCTTGATAGTTTATGATATAATCAATCTTTCTTGGGGAAGACGGGGGATATCTCAATCGGGAGAGAGAACGGGGAAATACCATATGACCCAATATGTCTGACAAGTCGCACTATACGTCAACCCAAGCCGCGTCTTCCTCTCCAGGACTCCGAAAAGGTACTTTTGGAACACCAATGGGCATAAAATGAAAGAAAAGGGAGTTAAGTACTATACTTTACTTTTATGTGGAAACGTAACAATAGATTTTTTTGTCTTTCTATTTTGATTTTCTCGTTTTCCTAGTCGAATATTGTTGTTTATCATATTTTATCCATAGATTTAGGTTGAATAAAGTCAAAATCTTACGAATGGATCGCCGAATGATGAGCAAGCCTTTTTGTATTGCATTTGCTCCAAAAGTGGGCCCAATCCCCATTGCGTATTGGTACTTATCGGGTATAGAATAGATCTGTTTCTCTTTGCTCCTACGAACGGAATTGTTCAATTATTACTAACGGAACGGAATAAATAATAAATATGAACTGTTGATTGGAGATAATCCAATGGAAGGGTAAGGTGCACAGCATAGTCTTTTCCAACTCAATGCGAGAAAGTCACATAGTGTCTATTTTTTTTTTTCATAAAGGGGTTTTTCTATGGGTTTGCCTTGGTATCGTGTTCATACCGTCGTATTGAATGATCCCGGCCGATTACTTTCTGTCCATATAATGCATACAGCTCTGGTTTCTGGTTGGGCCGGCTCGATGGTTTTATACGAATTAGCGGTTTTTGATCCCTCTGACCCTGTTCTTGATCCAATGTGGAGACAGGGTATGTTCGTTATACCCTTCATGACTCGTTTAGGAATAACAAATTCATGGGGTGGTTGGAGTATTACCGGGGGGACTATAACGAATCCGGGTATTTGGAGTTACGAAGGTGTAGCCGGGGCACATATTATGCTTTCTGGTTTGTGCTTCTTAGCAGCTATCTGGCATTGGGTGTATTGGGACCTAGAAATATTCCGCGACGAGCGTACGGGTAAACCCTCCTTGGATTTACCCAAGATTTTTGGAATTCATTTATTTCTTGCCGGAGTGTCTTGCTTTGGGTTTGGAGCATTTCATGTAACAGGCTTGTATGGTCCTGGAATATGGGTGTCCGACCCTTATGGCTTAACCGGAAAAGTACAACCTGTAAACCCATCTTGGGGGGCAGAAGGTTTTGATCCTTTTGTTCCAGGAGGAATAGCCTCTCATCATATTGCAGCGGGGACATTGGGTATATTAGCGGGCCTATTCCATCTTAGTGTCCGCCCGCCCCAACGTTTATACAAAGGATTACGTATGGGCAATATTGAAACTGTCCTTTCTAGTAGTATCGCTGCTGTCTTTTTTGCAGCTTTCGTAGTTGCTGGAACTATGTGGTATGGTTCAGCAACTACCCCAATTGAATTATTTGGGCCCACTCGTTATCAGTGGGATCAAGGGTACTTTCAGCAAGAAATATATAGAAGAGTTAGCGCTGGGCTAGCCGAAAATCTGAGTTTATCAGAAGCTTGGTCTAAAATTCCCGAAAAATTAGCTTTTTATGATTACATTGGTAATAATCCGGCAAAGGGAGGATTATTCAGAGCAGGCTCAATGGACAACGGCGATGGAATAGCTGTTGGCTGGTTAGGGCACCCCGTCTTTAGAGATAAAGAAGGTCGTGAACTTTTTGTCCGCCGTATGCCTACCTTTTTTGAAACATTTCCAGTAGTTTTGGTAGATGGAGACGGAATTGTGCGAGCAGATGTTCCTTTTAGAAGGGCGGAATCCAAGTATAGTGTGGAACAGGTAGGTGTAACTGTTGAGTTCTATGGTGGTGAACTCAATGGAGTTAGTTATAGTGATCCTGCTACTGTGAAAAAATATGCTAGACGTGCTCAATTGGGGGAGATTTTTGAATTAGATCGTGCTACTTTGAAATCAGATGGTGTTTTTCGCAGCAGTCCAAGGGGTTGGTTTACTTTTGGACATGCTTCATTTGCTTTGCTCTTCTTTTTCGGCCACATTTGGCATGGTGCTAGAACCTTGTTCAGAGATGTTTTTGCTGGTATTGATCCAGATTTGGATTCTCAAGTAGAGTTTGGAACATTCCAAAAAATCGGAGACCCAACCACAAGGAGACAAACAATCTGATACAACATTGCTCTGGTATATGTATATTTCTCTTCTATTTTTTTTGCTAATCTAATATAGAGTATCGGAAAAGTCTTGATTTGGATCATTGCTTTCCTTTGACTCTTTCCCCTTCTTCCGGGAAATGATTCCAAATGCACAGGTACGTAAGCTATAATTGTAAACCACGATCGAATCTATGGAAGCATTGGTTTATACATTCCTGTTAGTATCGACTCTAGGGATAATTTTTTTCGCTATTTTTTTCCGAGACCCACCTAGGATTTCTACTAAGAAGATGAAATGATTTTTGATTATCTCAATTTCAATTAAAATAACAAACCTCCCAATATAATTGGGAGGTTTGTTATTTCAACTAGTCCCCGTGTTCTTCGAACGGATCTCTTAATTGTTGAGAGGGTTGCCCAAAAGCGGTATATAGGGCATACCCAGTAAAGCTTACAAGTGAACCAGATATGAAGATGGTGACTAGGGTTGCTGTTTCCATTATTATAGAATTTTAAGACCATTAATGGTGGATCTACGTTACAATAAGATCCGTTTATTTACAACGGAATAGTATACAAAGTCAACAGATCTCAATCAATGCAATAGGATTTATGGCTACACAAACCGTTGAGGATAGTTCCAAATCTGGACCAAGACGAACTGTTATAGGGGATTTATTGAAACCTTTGAATTCGGAATATGGTAAAGTAGCCCCTGGGTGGGGAACGACCCCCTTGATGGGCGTCGCAATGGCCTTATTTGCGATATTCTTATCCATTATTTTGGAGATTTACAATTCTTCCGTTTTACTGGATGGAATTTTAGTCAGTTAGTTCTATAATAACTACGAAGTCCTGATGTTTCAATCAAAATCAAGAAAACCCAGGCTTTTCCATTCAATCCTAAATTTTGGAAGACTCGGGTTACTGGGTTGGTAGTTCGATCGTGGAATTCCCTTGTTTCGGTATTTCCGGAATATGAGTGTGTGACTTGTTCTAATTGATCCTATTGATAGTACAGAAAACAGGTCTGTCATCTCGATAGAGATGGGCTTTGCCTCGTCGGATATTTATTCGAGTATCTGGAGCACAGAATATATGGAATAGATCAAGAAATATTTGAACTATGATTCATGCGTACTATTCATACCTCGCAGCCGGACTCCCAAAAATGTGTAAAGGGGTCTCAAATAGTTTTTCTTCTTTCCGAAGCACTCTTATCCTAGACTGAAGGAGATATAGCTATATTTACTTGGATTTTTATTTTTATCCATAACACCCATTATCCATTCATTGATAAGTGATGATCAAAGGGTTCTTACTCAAAGAACTTTTTGGTTTGGGGGCTTTTTGAATCATCGTGGTTCTAGTATGAATCTGAGGTTTTAATCAAATCATAGGGTCTCAACAAGAGAATTCCTATAAATTCCTATTAATTTCTAGTAAAATTTCTAGTAAATAGTATAGTTAATAGTTAAATAGTAAAGTAAATTCGCATTTCAAAAAAAAAAATGAATTCATAAAAAAATGAAATTAATAAAATAAATAGGAGAGGAGAATATTCAAGAGGCCTGTAACGATCAGCACAAAGACGGATGAGCCAACTTGATATTTTGGCATTATCATCAAAAACGGGATTTCGGGTTTTGGTTCTTTCGTATACTCAGAGATGATTGAATCAAGTAGTTAAGAAGTTTCAAACTTTCTATTCTATTAC